GAATAACCCAATATCGAATACTGGTAATAATATCAGCAAAAGAACGTTCTCCTGTGCTTCCAGACATACTGAGCTCCACATATTCTTGTACAATCAAAAGGGATCGATTCCGTAAAAGATGAAATCAGGAAATGACATTTTATCTTTGTGAGATCGTCAATATTGTACCAAAGGTTTCTTTAAAATATACCGAATCAGTATAGCTATCCTTCTTCTGACGCAGCAAGGCAATTTTAATTATTATCGAAATGAAGTCCTAGATACTCTCTTTCTTCTTTTTATTTTGCTGTAGAACTATGTATTGTAAATGAGGTAAAATGCGAATTCGACGGGTTGCAATTAATAATTCATGAAAGAGATTTGAATATTTCCGTAATTCAATTAGATATTAACTCTCAAATTTTTTTGGTTCTAGAAGAAGAGTTTTTTCTTGTTTTTTTGCATTTTAAACGAACTGCTTAGTCATCCATTGACAAGTACCCGTAGTAGGGAATATTCGATGAAAGAGGGAGAACAACGAAAAAAAATTGAAATAATTAATATTCGTGATGCACATAGTTAGGTATTTGATCAAAAAAAAAAAGGTCTTTCTTCTCACTTAACTAAAAAGAAGTTTTTTTTGAATAAAGAAAGAAAAAAATGTAAAATCTACAAAAAAAAAGATAATCACGATTAGTAATCGTAGGATCTAGTTGTACAAAAACAAAATAAAATTTGGAGTTTTTCGACTGATTGATTGGGTCGTGTGATATTTTTTTTCTTCTTCTTTTATTCCAGATTCCCGATATTATGTGAATGAATCAAGTAATAAATTTAATAAGTTAAATTCAAATTGCACATGATCTCTTTATAAGACCTTTTACTATTTTTAGTAAAATACCTTTTATTTTTTTTTCGATTTTCATTTCTGAAAATCGAAAAACCATACAAATTTGATACAAATATACAAGTAAATAGTAACTAGACACTAAATAGACATAAACTAAAAGAATAAAAGAAACTATCCAAATAGAAATGATTTTGTAATTTGATTTTGGAGTGATTTCCGTAGTTATTCAACAAAAGTTTTTTTGAATGAAGTTATACACCATAGTTTTTATTACTTATTAAGTTATTAATTAAGTTATTAAGTTATTCAACTTACTATTAAATTAATTAATTTCAAAGTTAATTAATTTAATAATTAATCATTTAATTTTAATAGAATTCTATATTAATAGAATATACTAGAAATAGAGTTTCAATTTTTAATTCAATATAATTTTTATATAAAATAAAAATAATTTTATATTTTATATAAAAATTATATATATATATAATAAAAAATAGAATATAGAATAAAATTTGAATTTAATAGAAATAGAATATATTCAACGAATTATCGAATTCTATTAATATAGTAATATAGAGTATTTATTAGAATATTAATAAGAATATTAATAATATTTGTTTTCTATTTTAAATTGGCTAACGAATCTCTTAATTCTATTTGTAATCATGAAAGTCTAAGTAAATGTAAATGGTATAGATGATAAATTGATTTCCTTTTTTATCTATACAACTATCCCTCTGTATTTTATTAGTGCCGTGGGAAATTTATTATGATAATGATTAATAAATGATTGATAAAGAAAAATAAATAAAAAAATTCTCAATTGAACTTATTCGTTCATTTAGTATTTTTCTTTATCCTCCTATCTTTCAAAAAATTTTACTTAGGAAAGTGCTTTTGCTTTACAAGCATACGTATAAAAAAGTTTATTTAGCTCCTTCATGCCTACTATAACTAGTTTTTTCGGTTTTCTACTAGCAGCTTTAACTATAACCTCAGTTCTATTTATTGGGCTGAGCAAGGTACGACTTATTTGAAATTACTTGAATGAACAGTTTCGAAAAATAAAAACAAAACACAAATTTTTTGTAGTATTCTATCTATTCTAGAATTCTTTACCATGTTCGTTTCCAATTCTTGGTTATTGAGATTTCGGTTCAATATGGATTAATATTTAAGGATAGATATTACCTCTCTTTTTACCCTTTTTCAAAAACAAAATAATTGAAATGATTGAAGTTTTTCTCTTTGGAATTGTCTTGGGGTTAATTCCTATTACTTTGGCGGGATTATTCGTAACTGCATATTTACAATATAGACGTGGCGATCAGTTGGACCTTTGATTCATATTAATTAACACCGTCTTTTCTTTGACCTCCTTCGACTTAAAGAAAGGAGGAGGTCAAATTCAGAGTGCTCTTCGATTTTTCCGTATCAATTTTGACCTAACAATAACAAAGCAAAAAGAGAATCACGCTCTGTAGGATTTGAACCTACGACATTGGGTTTTGGAGACCCACGTTCTACCGAACTGAACTAAGAGCGCTTTACTTATCAAAATCACAAAAAAGGAGACTGTAAGTAAAAAAGAGTCTTTCTTTTTTTACCTACACTCGTGAATACTTATACTCTATATAGAGAATATGATATATATTAAAAATTGGGTATGTGCCATTTTCAATTTTAATTTATTTCAATTGATCCCTTGTTATTGCTCAGAGACGAAGTAATAAATAGGGATGACAGGATTTGAACCCGTGACATTTTGTACCCAAAACAAACGCGCTACCAAGCTGCGCTACATCCCTTTGGTAATTTATTTATAATGTTATTGTAAAGGATACCCGTTTTGTTTTCCACATACACATACTTTATTTGAGTTTTTCCATTCATATCCATTATTATTTTTTTCTTTTTGATCTGATATCCTATATTATATATTAAGAAACGTAGGCAAATTTCCTCAATGCTCGCGAAAAAGAAAAGGGAGGGGCATCTTTTTTTAAGAAAAGGATATAAAATTGTTGTACATTTTATTTTAATTTGAATTCGAGATTCCGCGTACAAAACAAATCCAAGTTGACTTGAATTACATAGAATCGGATTCTATATCTATTATCATTATGTATTAGAATAAAAAAAAAGAGTAGTTATTACAATAAAGAAACAATAAACAATAAAGAAGGAGGATTCAAAACAAAATGCGCGATCTAAAAACATATCTCTCCGTGGCACCGGTAATAAGTACTCTATGGTTTGTGTCTTTAGCAGGCCTATTGATAGAGATCAATCGTTTTTTCCCAGATGGATTGACATTGCCTTTTTTTTCATTCTAGTTATCAACGCGTGGGGGAGAGGATCAAGAAGATTAGAGATACAATTACTTAACTATCTGTCCCTACGACTCCCCTCTTTTATTTTTTATTTAATTTGAATAAGTTAGAAAAGAAAAAAACGTGGATTCAACTTCAGTAAAACTGGGAACTCGGGATCCGCGCTTCCAGTAAATTACCGTCAATTAAATTCAAATTAAAAATTAAGAGAAGTGAGGTAGAAATGTAGTAGTTAGTGCAATAGTATTCTACAAGACGCTTAAATGAATTAAATTATAAATGAATTAAATTACTGTGATTCTCATCGAAACTTTTGATTGAGATAGAGTTTAAAATCTTTGTATTACTTATTATTACTATAATTAGAACTATATTAGTTGCAATGAAATTTTTCATAATTTGGATTTCGATTTAGCAACTTCACTTCTTTTTCCTTCCTTTCTTCGTCACTTCAGATCGGAAAATAGCCGATTTTTTGAATAAAAAATTACAAAATCCTAAGGAGGTTTATGGCCAAGGGGAAAGATGCTCGAGTAAGGATTATTTTAGAATGTACGGGTTGTGTTCGAAAGAGTGTTAATAAGAAATCAACAGGCATTTCAAGATATATTACTCAAAAGAATCGGCACAATACGCCCAGTCGATTGGAATTGAAAAAATTCTGTCCCTATTGTTCCAAACATACAATTCACGGGGAGATAAAGAAATAGATGGAATCGATCGCTTGCGTGTTCCTTTTGAAAAAGGAAGATTAAACTGACATAAAGAACATATTTTATATAAAGAACATATTATATATATAATAATATAGTAGAGAATAGGTAGAGAATATAATAATAGAGTATAGAATCTTATCGAATATATAATATCTTAATATCTTACCTTACTATATAGAATATATTATCCTATAATATATTATAGTAATATATAGTCGAAATTCGAATTCCATCTAAGTCTATTCCATCTAATTCTATATAAATAAATAGGTTTTATTTTAACGAGATATATTAAATATATAGAGAAATATATTCGATTGAAATTGAATATTGAAATTGAATAGGAATAGAGTCTATTAAAATATTCTATTAAATATCTATTAAAATATTCTATTAAATAGAATATTATTTAATTAAAATAATAAATAATTAAAATAATAAATAATTAAATATTAATTATTTTAATTATTTTTATTTAATTAAATAGTTAATTAAAATTGAATAGAATAAAAAAAAAATATTCAATATTCCAATATATAATTAAATATATAAATAGAATTAAATATATATAAATATAATTAAATATCTATAATAAATATAATTTCTCTATAATAAATATAATTAAATATCTATAAAAGATAAAAAAAATATTCAATATATATTCAATACTCTAACTATTAAATATAAAATAAACAAAAAAATCCTATTTCTGAATTCGAAATCATTTTTGATCCAATTGCAATTGAACGAAATAGGATTTTTGAAATTTTGAAATAAGGAATAAACAAACCATGGATAAATCCAAACGACTTTTCCCTAAGTCCAAGCGATCTTTTCGTAGGCGTTTGCCCCCGATCCAATCGGGGGATCGAATTGATTATAGAAACGTGAGTTTAATTAGTCGATTTATTAGTGAACAAGCAAAAATAGTATCTAGACGGGTGAATAGATTGAGTTTAAAACAACAACGATTAATTACTATTGCTATAAAACAAGCTCGTATTTTATCTTTGTTACCTTTTGTTAAGAATGCAAAACAATTTGAAAAAAAGCGAGTTGGGCACTCTAATTACTGATCTTATAACTAGCAAAAAAATAGGCTTACTCAAATTGAAATTGGATCAAAATTCCAATTCGAATTCAACCATAGATTGAAGTTTTGTTCAAAAAATATGAAAATCACAAATTGATTTTCGTGTCGTAAGAAACAAAAAAACGACTTGGGGGAGAAGAAATGTTTTTTTGTTTTTTTTATTGAATGTTTTGTTTAGTTTGACTACTTTACTTGATCATATTATGATCATATTTTATCGTACGAATTTCTATTCTACCTTCCCCGAATTCATTTTCAAGAAATTCAATTCCGTGTAAAAAATTCTATGTAAAAAATTCTATGGATTCCTTCCAATTTCCTTCTTTTCTAATGTCATTGGAAATCGTATAAAGACAATTCCTATTTAATATAGCTATTTGTGCAAGTATTTTACGATTAAGAATCAATTGTCTTTTGTACAGATTATTTATTAATCTACTATAACTAAATGATATCTTATTTCCGCGAATTACTGCATTTATCCGAGTGACCCACAAACGACGAAAATTTCTTTTCTGTTTATCTCTATCCCGATGGGCCGAAAACAAAGCTCTTATTGTTTGTTGAGTAATACTTCGAGTAAGTCTTAAATGAGCCCCGCGAAAGCTTGATATGAATAAACGAGTTTTTGTTCTACGTCTCCGGGCTATATATCCTCGTCGAATTCTGGTCATTGAATACACGAAACTTTGATGAATAACTAATCGGTTTCGGTTCTTTCAGTTATTCTTTTTCCCCTTTATCTATAATAACAAAACGGATTTTTCCAATGTATAAAATAAGAATTCCAAAGGCTTTTGCTACTATAACCTTCCCAACCACGATTTTTTCTTTTTCTTTTTTTTTTTGAGACATTTCATCTCGAAATAAGAATAAGAAACTGTATTGATATTAAGTCTTAAAGACAAACAAAAATAGAATAAATAAAAATAAGCAATAAATAGAAATAAATAAATAAATAGTGGGTTCCATCGTTTCTATGGTTATTTCTTAAACGGTGAGGTCTTCTCTATACACCGGAGCCCCCTCCTGCATTTAATCATTTAATCAATGCTATTGTTAACGTGTACAGTTCACATTCTTTTGCTCTACCTATGAATTATCCAGTAATAGGTCTTTCACACGGAAATCTATCTATATAGTAACGGTATTTAATTATGAGGATTAGCTAATTCGTTGACCTTCTTAGTCCGCTCTTGCAAGAGTAGGGGCATAAATTTTCAGCCTTTTTTGAACTTTTAATAAGATTTTCCCTGCTTAATGGATAATCATTTGTTACCAATGGGAAATTCTTTCTTCTTTTAAATTGAAAATTGAGGTGATTTAATTTGCACCAATGAAACCATAAATTTGATACACAATAGACGAATCTGATAGATCTTTTTTTTTATAATGAAGGGCATTCTTTCTTTTATTCTATCCTATTCATCCGTACTGACACAGATAGCAGAAACATTTTTCCTTTCTTTTGTCCAAGCTGATGATCTAAACAAGTCGCACATACACCCTAGTACATGTTCCTCGGCGCTGAGGGCATCCCCCAAGAGCGGGGGATTTGGTAACATTTCTAATTGGCTGTCTTGTGTTTCTAATAAGTTGTTTAATAGTTGGCATCTTGAATCGTATGCATAATGGGCTGGTTTAGATCGATCGTAACCGTATAATTCTGAATTTTTTTTCTAGAATATTAGTAATAAATATTCTAATTAATTACTAGTAATTATTAATTAAATAAATACTATAATATTCAATTTTTAAATATTCAATTTTTAATTCTGGTACCGGTAAGAAAAAAATATCAAATCGCGATTTGCATGAAATTCCTGTTATTTCTTATTAAAATGATACTGCTATAACATCAACAATTCCATGAGCTTGGGCTTCTGTTGCTGACATAAAAACATCTCTTTCGATGTCTTCGGATATAACCCAGAAGGGTTGTCCCGTTCTTTCTACATAACTCTTTATGATGTTTTCACGCATGATCATTATGTCGTCTACTTCCAGGACATAGTCTCCTATTGGTGACTGATAATAAGAAGAAATAGGTTGATGAATCATTATCCTGATTATATAAGAACAAAGGGTTTATTCTATCTCTTAGAATATAAAAAATAATAGAAATATAATAAATAAGAAGGTACCGGGAAGAGATAAAAAAGAATAAGAAAAGACGATAGAATTGAAGAACCGTACATGCATTGTTATTGTTTGTGTATTGCATACGGCTTCACATTCGAATTCACTTTTATTTTACCTTTCAGCGAAAAAAAATCTAGGCTTAAATCAGTAAATGATCCAATAACCACCCTTTCTTTTGGAAGAGGTAAAAAGAAAAAATACTATGGTGGTCCCGTTGCTTTATTTTATTAGTGATTTAGCAATCCCAAAGTTTCTTTTTTTAGTTGAAAAAAAAGAATAATAGAATCTTTTTTTTGTACTCTTTCATAACATAAGAGCCCTTCGGTGTGAAAACAAAAATGTTTGTGACGCTGAAAGAGGTCCCTGATAGAATAAAATCAGAAATACCCTTAATATCCCATACGACTCTTTCGATACATAATCTAATGTTTAAAAAAAATGTCTTATATCTATATCGAATTCGAAATGCCATGCTATTATTACTTAATATTTCTATTTCATATGGCGAAGGCATAGTTTTTTTCTTTCAAATAAAAACCCATTGGCGCCAAGCATTAGGTAATGCGAAACGTTTGGTAAATGTTCCTCCACCCAGAATCAAAGATGCCATTGAAGCAGTTACTCCCATGCCTACTGTTCGTACATCTGGTGGCACAGCTTGTATAATATCATAAATAGCTACTCCGGGTATTATCCATCCGCCAGGAGAGTTTATAAACAAAAGCAAATCGTTGGTCTGGTTCTCTAGACTGAGATATACCATAAGACCAACAATTTGATTCGAGATTTCACTATTAACCTCTTGAGTTAAAAAAAGGAATCTTTGTCGATAAAGGCAGTTGATTAGGATAAAATTCTATCCTCTAGAAACCGTACATGCACCTTTTGATGCATACGGTTCACAAAAAATCACCAAAATTAAGAATCAATGTTTAGATTCCAGCCCTCCTTTTTTTAATACTGAGTACCTTTTAACCTTGATTTTGAATGAGAGGGGGCTTTTCTTCTATTTTTTAAGAAAGATCGGTTTTGACGCGTTTACTTACTAAAAAAAATGAATTAACCTATAAAAAAAATGAATTAAACTTATCAAATTAACTTCTTTTATCAAATTAACTTCTTATTGATATATTCGTTCATTGTGATTGAATTCAAATCACGATGGCATTCTCTTGTTCCTGAGTGGGCTTCTTCAATTCTTTTAGGTTTGTGCTCTACTCCGAGTAAAGGTCTGCCCGATTTTTATTTGCACATATAGGGCAAATGCTTTAATACCGCGTCTTTTTGTTAGAACTTCTTTTTTTTTAATTCATTTGAGGTTTCTGTCAAATATTTGACGTATTCATTATATTATTTTATTTGACTGAATATGATTTTCAGTTCGAATCAAATAAAAATTTATAAACAAATTGCTAATATAGAATATGATACAAGTAATAATCATAATAGATATATTACCGATTGGGTTTTCTAAACGAAGTCTGAATACTTCATTTTGTTGGTCTAAACAAGGCACCCATAAATTATTCTAATTGAGACTATTAATTTGAGTACCTCAAAAGCATAGATCTAATTGAACTTGATTGCACTTCACGCTCCAATTTTTTGATGATTTAATCAATTTTTTTGGGGCGAAACAGAGGGATATCTCAATCAGGTGAGAGAACGGGGTAATTCCGTATGACCCAATATATCTGCCAAGTCGCACTATAAGTCAACCCAATCTGCGTCGTCTTCACTCAGTTGAAAAGCGACTTTTGGAACACCAACAGGCATGAACTGAAAGCAAAAAGCTTACGTAGGCTTTGATATGAAAACGTAACAATGAATTTTTTGTTTTAAGAATATTGACTTTTATAAATTATTAATCTTTTTTTATAATTTATTACTCTTTTAGTAATATTTTGTACTATTTTATGCGTGGATTTCTATTTCTAAAAAATAGAAAAAAATTTATATAATAAAGGAAGACAAAACCAATAGAGTCAAATTATTACGAATAAGTCCTTTGAATGATGAACAAATCTCTCTGTGTTCGCTCATATAAAATGGAGTCAGCTACCCGTTGCGTATTGGTACTTATCGGGTATAAAATAGATTTGCTTCTCTTTTTTTGTTCCTACAAACAGACTTGTTATATTATTACTAAAATAAAATACTAAAAAAAGAATAGAAAAAAAATAGTCATTTTTTCTCCACTTAAAAAGGGAGATCCATAACATAGTTTTTCCAGTGCAATAAAGTTACATAGTGTTTATTTTTCGTGAATAAAGGGGTATTTCCATGGGTTTGCCTTGGTATCGTGTTCATACTGTCGTATTGAATGATCCCGGTCGTTTGCTGTCTGTCCATATAATGCATACAGCGTTGGTTGCTGGTTGGGCCGGTTCGATGGCTCTATATGAATTAGCAGTTTTTGATCCCTCTGACCCCGTTCTCGATCCGATGTGGAGACAAGGTATGTTCGTTATACCCTTCATGACTCGTTTAGGCATAACCAATTCGTGGGGTGGTTGGAATATCACAGGAGGAACTATAAACAATCCGGGTATTTGGAGTTATGAAGGTGTGGCTGGGGCGCATATTGTGTTTTCTGGCTTGTGTTTCTTAGCAGCTATTTGGCATTGGGTGTATTGGGATCTAGAAATATTTTTTGATGAGCGTACAGGAAAACCGTCGTTGGATTTGCCCAAGATCTTTGGAATTCATTTATTTCTCTCAGGAGTAGCTTGCTTTGGGTTTGGCGCTTTTCATGTAACCGGATTGTATGGTCCTGGAATATGGGTCTCCGATCCTTATGGATTAACTGGAAAGGTACAACCAGTAAGTCCAGCATGGGGTGTGGAAGGTTTTGATCCCTTTGTTCCGGGAGGAATAGCTTCTCATCATATTGCAGCGGGGACATTGGGCATATTGGCGGGCCTATTTCATCTTAGTGTCCGTCCGCCCCAACGTTTATACAAAGGATTACGTATGGGAAATATTGAAACTGTCCTTTCCAGTAGCATCGCTGCTGTCTTTTTTGCAGCGTTTGTTGTTGCTGGAACTATGTGGTATGGTTCAGCAACTACCCCGATTGAATTATTTGGTCCCACTCGTTATCAATGGGATCAAGGATACTTCCAGCAAGAAATATATCGAAGAGTTAGTGCCGGGTTAGCCGAAAATCAAAATTTATCCGAAGCTTGGTCTAAAATTCCCGAAAAATTAACTTTTTATGATTACATTGGCAATAATCCTGCAAAGGGTGGATTGTTCCGAGCGGGTTCGATGGACAACGGGGATGGAATAGCTGTTGGATGGTTAGGACATCCTATCTTTAGAGATAAAGAAGGGCGTGAACTTTTTGTACGCCGTATGCCTACTTTTTTTGAAACATTTCCAGTTGTTTTGGTAGACGGAGATGGAATTGTTAGAGCTGATGTTCCTTTTCGAAGGGCAGAGTCTAAGTATAGTGTCGAACAAGTGGGTGTAACTGTTGAGTTCTATGGTGGTGAACTAAATGGAGTCAGTTATAGTGATCCTGCTACTGTCAAAAAATATGCTCGACGTGCTCAATTAGGCGAAATTTTTGAATTAGATCGTGCTACGTTGAAATCCGATGGTGTTTTTCGTAGCAGTCCAAGGGGTTGGTTTACTTTTGGACATGCTTCGTTCGCTCTGCTCTTTTTCTTCGGACACATTTGGCATGGTGCTCGAACTTTGTTCAGAGATGTTTTTGCTGGGATTGATCCAGATTTAGATGCTCAAGTGGAATTTGGTGCATTCCAAAAACTTGGAGATCCGACTACAAAAAGACAAGTAGTTTGATACAATCTTTGATCTCTTAGTTTTGGCCTCTATTTTCTTTTTGTGATTTTAGATAGGGTATGTAGATATCTTAATTTGAATCGCCACCCTTTACTTTACTTTACTTTGAATTTTGGTCTTTTTGTATCCAGGAGACGCTCCAAAATAAACAGGTATGAAAGCTATAATTGTAAACCACGATTGAATTTATGGAAGCATTGGTTTATACATTCCTTTTAGTGTCAACTTTAGGAATAATTTTTTTCGCTATTTTTTTTCGAGAACCGCCTAAAATTCAAACTAAAAAGGTAAAATGATTTTTTAATATCTTAATTGAAGTAAAGAGGTAAAGAACCTCCTAATACTGGGAGGTTCTTTACCTCTTTTAGTCCCCGTGTTCCTCGAATGGATCTCTTAGTTGTTGAGAGGGTTGCCCAAAAGCAGTATATAAGGCATACCCAGTAAAACTTACAAGTAAACCAGATATAAAGATGGCGACTAGGGTTGCTGTTTCCATTATTATATGATTTCAAGACCCCAATGGATCTATGATAAGATCATTTATTTACAACGGAATGGTATACAAAGTCAACAGATCTCAATTAATACAAATAGGATTCAATTTATGGCTACACAAAGCGTGGAGGGTAGTTCTCGATCTGGTCCAAGACGAACTGTTGTAGGGGATTTATTGAAACCATTGAATTCCGAATATGGTAAAGTAGCCCCTGGATGGGGAACCACTCCTTTAATGGGTATTGCAATGGCTCTATTTGCAGTATTCCTATCTATTATTTTGGAGATTTATAATTCTTCCGTTTTACTAGATGGAATTTCAATGAATTAGATTTATAAGAAACAATAAGGCCTAGCTTTTGAATACAAAATGAAACATGTTTCTCTCGGATTTTGTATTCTATATTCTATTTTCATAGTTCGATCGTGAAATTTATTTCTGTATTTCTGGAATATGAGTGTGCGACTTGTTAGAATTGATCCTATATGATAGTACAGAGAGTGGGTCTGTCGTCTTGATAGAGATGCTTTTATACCTCGTCAGGTATTTATTATAGTATCTGTAGCACGAAATATATGAAATAGATTATAGAACTATGATTCATACTGAATATTCAGATCCCGTGATCGGACTCCAAAAAATTTCAAAGAGTTAGAAGGTTTAAATTGAAAGATTTTTCTTCTTTCAAACTCTTTATCTATGTTTGATCAAAGGAGAAACCTTTCTTTTGATTTTTGCTGATTCTATTTATTAATTGAATAAGTGATGATACAACGGTTCTTACTCAGAGAATCTTTGGGCTTAGTTTGAAAGTTTTATTAAAAAAATCATCGTGGTTCTAGTACGAATCTTAGGTTTCAATCGGTTTCTAGGATTGTAACAAGAAAATTCCTATCAAAAATAAAGAAAACAATAAAATAATAAGGCTACATTCCATACAAATATATTCCATAAAAATACAAAATCAAATAAAAAATGGGTAAATAGAAGATTCAAGAGGCCCCTAACAATCAACACCAAAAAGGGAATGAGCCAACTTGATATTTTGATATTATAACCACAAAGAAGAGTTTTCGAA